TTTATTTTATTTTGGATTCAATAATTTTCATTTTCGCAAAAAATTTCGACATATTTTCCTTACTTTACTATTATTATGAAAGCCAATCCTACTACTTCTGGTCCTGGGGTTTCCACACTTGAAAAAAAAAAGCTGGGGCGTATCGCTCAAATTATTGGTCCGGTACTGGACGTAGCTTTTCCTCCAGGTAAGATGCCGAATATTTACAGTGCTCTGGTAGTTAAAAGTCGAGATACTGCGGGTCAACCAATTAATGTGACTTGTGAGGTACAACAACTATTAGGAAATAATCGAGTTAGGGCTGTAGCGATGAGTGCTACAGACGGTCTAAGGCGAGGAATGGAAGTTATTGACACAGGAGCTCCTTTAAGCGTTCCAGTCGGTGGAGCAACTCTCGGACGAATTTTTAACGTACTTGGAGAGCCCGTTGATAATTTAGGTCCCGTAGATACTCGCACAACATCTCCTATTCATAGATCTGCGCCCGCCTTTACCCAGTTAGATACTAAATTATCGATTTTTGAAACAGGAATAAAAGTGGTAGATCTTTTAGCCCCTTATCGCCGTGGAGGAAAAATCGGACTATTTGGGGGAGCTGGAGTGGGTAAAACAGTACTCATTATGGAATTGATCAACAACATTGCAAAAGCTCATGGGGGCGTATCCGTATTTGGCGGAGTAGGCGAACGTACTCGTGAAGGAAATGATCTTTACAAGGAAATGAAAGAATCCGGAGTTATAAAAGAACAAAATATTGCGGAATCAAAGGTGGCTCTAGTCTACGGTCAAATGAATGAACCGCCGGGAGCACGTATGAGAGTTGGGTTGACTGCTCTAACTATGGCGGAATATTTCCGAGATTTTAATAAACAAGACGTACTTCTATTTATAGACAATATCTTCCGTTTCGTACAAGCAGGATCTGAAGTATCCGCCTTATTGGGTAGAATGCCTTCCGCTGTGGGCTATCAACCTACTCTTAGTACCGAAATGGGCTCGTTACAGGAAAGAATTACTTCTACAAAAGAAGGGGCCATAACTTCGATTCAAGCAGTTTATGTACCTGCAGACGATTTGACCGATCCCGCTCCTGCCACGACATTTGCACATTTAGACGCTACTACCGTACTGTCAAGAGGATTAGCCGCCAAAGGCATTTATCCAGCAGTGGATCCGTTAGATTCAACGTCAACTATGCTACAACCTCGGATCGTTGGCAAGGAACATTATGAAACTGCGCAAAGAGTTACGCAAATCTTACAACGTTACAAAGAACTTCAGGACATTATCGCTATCCTTGGGTTGGACGAATTGTCCGAAGAAGATCGTTTAACCGTAGCAAGAGCACGAAAAATTGAGCGTTTTTTATCACAACCCTTTTTCGTAGCCGAAGTATTTACGGGCTCCCCAGGAAAATATGTTGGCCTAGCAGAAACAATTAGAGGGTTTCAATTGATCCTTTCCGGAGAATTAGATAGTCTCCCTGAACAGGCCTTTTATTTGGTAGGTAACATCGATGAAGCTACCGCGAAAGCTATGAACTTAGAAATGGAGAGCAAATTGAAGAAATGACCTTAAATCTTTGTGTACTAACTCCTAATCGAATTTTTTATAATTACGAAGTAGAAGTAAAAGAAATAATTTTACCTACTCATAGTGGCCAAATCGGCGTATTACCAAACCACGCCCCTATTGCCACAGCTGTAGATATAGGGATTTTGAGAATACGCCTTAACGACCAATGGTTAACAATGGCTCTGATGGGCGGTTTTGCTCTAATAGGCAATAATGAGATCACTGTTTTAGTAAATGAGGCTGAGAGCGGTAGTGACATTGATCCACAAGAAGCCCAGCAAACTCTTGAAAAAGCAGAAGCTAATTTGAGGAAAGCTGAAGGAAAGAGACAAATAATTGAAGCAAATCTAGCTCTCAGACGAGCTAAGACACGAGTAGAGGCTACCAATACGATTTCGTAACTAGTTGGTGCGTCCAAATAATAAAAAGAAGTTTTGTTTAGACACTTTTTATCCATAGAATGCATATAGAGAAGATATCCTATTTTGATTTGTATTTGATTTTTTTGATTGAATCAAATAAAAATAAAAAATAGTATATTTATATTATATATAGTCTTAATAATCGGAGGGTGAGTAGAGAAACTTATTATATACCGGAGTCGACGGTGTATAATAAGTTTTAAAGTGCCTACTATTGGATTCGAACCAATGACTACTGCCGTATGAAAGCAATACTCTACCTCTGAGTTAAGTAGGCAGACGAAAAGTTGCTTTTTGTATATTTTTATGCTATACTCTTTAAAGTGAAATAAATTAAAGGAAGGAGGTCAAAGTCTTTCTTTTCTACTCGGTTCGCAATTTTCTTTTTATTATATATAAAAAGAAATCGAAATTTATTATATAAATATTGAAATCGAAATTTATTATATTGAAATCGAAATCGAAATTTATTATATTGAAATCGAAATCGAAATTTATTATATAAATATTGAAATCGAAATTTATTATATAAATATTGAAATCGAAATCGAAATTTATTATATAAATATTGAAATCGAAATTTATTATATAAATATTGAAATCGAAATTTATTAATTATTGAATATCCATAGTTGGTATAACTTTTTCTAACTGATTCCAAGGGTCGGGTCCTATTACTACAATCGATTATTGGTAGTTCAATCGACGAATTGTTTTCTTTATGTCAATGTAATTATAAAGACTTTGAAATGGTATTAACGTAGCGGAATTATTTGACTTTGTTTGAAATGGTATTAACGTAGCGGAATTATTTGACTTTGTTTGAAATGGTATATATTTTAGTTCAGTTTTACCAAACAGAACTAAAATTTAATAGCTCAACCAATATTTTCTATTTTTATTCGTTTAATCGAATCTTATCATCTCGAAAAGAGAAGGAGAAACATAATTATGTCTATTTTCAACATGAACCCTTTAATTACTTCTTTAATTAGTGGTATTCAGATAAACGGAATTTTTTATCTTACTCCAAATAAGGGGCAACACCTTTATTTCTGGAAATGTTGTCGGATCAATTGGAATTCGATAGGATCGAAAGAGGCGCCAGAACACAAATGGAGATTAAACAATTCGAAAGAATTTAATGGCTATGCTGGAGGAGGTTCTTTCGAAAAAGAAGATCCCAGAAAAAACTTTGATCAAGATCAACAAGATGAAAATGGAACTATGGGTCCAGAATATTTTTTTGAAGCTTGTGAAGAATTTCTTGATAGTATTCGCGGAGAAGACGAAGACGACGATTTTATTCGTAGAAATGAGGAAGAAGAATCTATTGACGACCAAGATAAATATTTAATTAAAGATAAACATTGTATTCAAGATCAAAAAGAATATTTGGAAACAACAAAATATTTTCAAGATCAAGAGTATAAAAAAACAAAAAAGAAAGGAAAGAAAAAGGGTCGTCAAAAGAATCTAAGTTCTGATAAGAATCAAAAGTCTGCTCAGAATCAAGAGGAAACTCAGAATCTTGATTCTGATAAGAATCAAGAATCTGCTCAGAATCAAAAGAAAGGAAAGAAAAAGGGTCGTCAAAAGAATCTAAGTTCTGATAAGAATCAAAAGTCTGCTCAGAATCAAGAGGAAACTCAGAATCTTGATTCTGATAAGAATCAAGAGTCTGCTCAGAATCTTGAGGAAGGAAAGAAAAAGGGTCGTCAAAAGAATCTAAGTTCTAAGAATAATCAAAAGTCTGATAAGAATCAAGAGGAAACTCAGAATCTTGATTCTGATAAGAATCAAGAGTCTGCTCAGAATCTTGAGGAAGCTCAGAATCTTGAGGAAGCTCAGAAAGAAGAGTCTGCTCAGAATCAAGAGGAAACTCAGAATCTTGATTCTGATAAGAATCTTGAGGAAGCTCAGAATGAAGAGTCTGCTCATAAAGAAGAGTCTGATAAGAATCTTGAGGAAACTCAGAAAGAAGAGGAAGCTCAGAATCAAGAGGAAGCTCAGAATGAAGAGTCTGCTCAGAAAGAAGAGTCTGATAAGAATCAAGAGGAAACTCAGAAAGAAGAGGAAGCTCAGAATGAAGAGGAAACTAAGAATCTTGAGTCTGCTCAGAATCAAGAGGAAACTAAGAATCTTGAGTCTGCTCAGAATCAAGAGGAAGCTCCGAATCAAGAGGAAGCTCAGAATCAAGAGGAAGCTAAGAATCTTGAGGAAACTCAGAAAGAAGAGTCTGATAAGAATCTTGAGGAAACTCAGAATGAAGAGTCTGCTCAGAATCAAGAGGAAGCTCAGAATCTTGAGGAAGCTAAGAATCTTGAGGAAACTCAGAAAGAAGAGTCTGATAAGAATCTTGAGGAAACTCAGAATCAAGAGTCTGCTCAGAATCAAGAGGAAACTAAGAATCTTGATTCTGATAAGAATCAAAAGTCTGCTCAGAATCTTGAGGAAACTCAGAATCAAGAGGAAACTAAGAAAGAAGAGTCTGATAAGAATCAAGAGGAAACTAAGAAAGAAGAGTCTGATAAGAATCAAGAGGAAACTAAGAAAGAAGAGTCTGATAAGAATCAAGAGGAAACTAAGAAAGAAGAGTCTGATAAGAATCAAGAGGAAACTCAGAAAGAAGAGTATGATAAGAATCAAGAGGAAACTCAGAAAGAAGAGTCTGATAAGAATCTTGAGGAAACTCATAAAGAAGAGTCTGATAAGAATCTTGAGGAAACTCAGAAAGAAGAGTCTGATAAGAATCTTGAGGAAACTCAGAATGAAGAGTCTGCTAAGAATCTTGAGGAAACTCATAAAGAAGCGTCTGATAAGAATCAAGAGGAAACTCAGAATGAAGAGTCTGCTCAGAATCAAGAGGAAATTCATAAAGAAAAAGAAGAGGAAGCTCAGAATCAAGAGTCTGCTCAGAATGAAGAGTCTGCTCAGAATGAAGAGTATGCTCAGAATCAAGAGTCTGCTCAGAATGAAGAGTCTGCTCGGAATCAAGAGTCTGCTCAGAATGAAGAGTATGATAAGAATCAAGAGGAAACTCAGAATGAAGAATCTGATAAGAATCTTGAGTCTGCTCGGAAAGAAGAGTCTGATAAGAATCTTGAGTCTGCTCAGAATGAAGAGTCTGATAAGAATCTTGAGGAAACTCAGAATGAAGAGTCTGATAAGAATCTTGAGGAAACTCAGAATCAAGAGTCTGATAAGAATCAAGAGGAAACTCAGAATGAAAATGAAGAGGAAGCTCAGAATGAAGAGTCTGCTCAGAATGAAGAGTATGCTCAGAATGAAGAGTCTGATAAGAATCAAGAGGAAACTCAGAAAGAAGAGGAAGCTCAGAATGAAGAGTCTGCTCAGAAAGAAGAGTCTGATAAGAATCAAGAGGAAACTCAGAAAGAAGAGGAAGCTCAGAATCAAGAGTCTTATATGAGTGAAGAGGAAACTCAAAAATATAGGCATTTGTGGGTTCAATGCGAAAATTGTTATGGATTAAATTATAAAAAATATTTTTTTAATACAAGATTGAATATTTGTGAACACTGTGGTTTTAATTTGAAAATGAATAGTTTAGAAAGAATCGAACTTCCGATTGATCAAGGCACTTGGAATCCTATGGATGAAGACATGATTTCTACGGATCCCATTGAATTTGATAGGAATCCCACTAAAAAGGATCCTATAGAATTTTATGTTAATGAGATTTACGCTCAAATTAATGAGATTCCCGCTAAATTTTATGAGATTCTCGTTAAAATTCATGAAGAAATTTTTATTTCTAAGGAGAATACAGATTCTATGAATAAGGACCATATATTATATCCTCGCAAGCGTAATAAAAAACTTATGATATATATACATTTTTGTAAGCGTGATCAAAAAAAACACGAACATCATATATGTCTCTGCAAGTTTAATAAAAAAAAACGGGAATTAATTTATCATTATTGTAAAAAAAAAAAGGAGACTAAGGAGGAAACTAATGACGAAGAAACTCTGCCTGCTTTTGTTGAAGCTTCAACAACACGAAGAAATCTTGAGGAAACTAATGACGAAGAAACTCTGCCTGCTTTTGTTGAAGCTTCAACAACACGAAGAAATCTTGAGGAAACTAATGACGAAAAAACTCTGTCTGCTTTTGTTGAAGCTTCAAGAACACGAAGAAATCTTGAAGATTCTAAGAATCCTATTGCTTGTCATTTTACTTATTATGCAGATGGTACTGATTTGGAGTCGGCGTCGAAAGAAGAAAATTGTAAAGAAGAGGAAGTTTCGGAAGATTTTATTGATTTTGGATCCGAGGAGAAAGATTATATTGATTTTGGATCCGAGGAGAAAGATTATACTGATTTTGGATCCGAGGAGAAAGATTATACTGATTTTGTATCCGAGGAGAAAGATTATATAGACCGTATTGATTCCTATCAAGAAGAGACCGGGTTAACTGAAGCTGTTCAAACAGGTACAGGTCAACTAAACAGTATTCCTGTAGCAATTGGGGTTATGGATTTTCAGTTTATAGGAGGTAGTATGGGATCCGTAGTAGGTGAAAAAATAACCCGGTTGATTGAATATGCTACCAAAAAAGGCCTACCCGTTATTTTAGTATGTGCTTCCGGAGGGGCACGGATGCAAGAAGGAAGCTTGAGCTTGATGCAAATGGCTAAAATATCTGCTGCTTTACATAAACACCAAAAAAATAAAAAGTTATTATATATATCAATCCTTACATCGCCCACTACTGGTGGGGTGACAGCCAGTTTTGGTATGTTGGGAGATATAATTATTACCGAACCCGACGCCGAGATTGCATTTGCGGGTAAAAGAGTAATTGAGCAAACATTGCATCTGACAGTACCCGAAGATTTACAAACGTCGGAAAATTTATTCCAAAAGGGTTTATTCGATCTAATCGTACCGCGTAATCTTTTAAAGAAGGTTCTAAGTGAGTTACTTAAGTTGCACACTCTTTTTCCTTCTGCACAACTTGTCAAATAAAAAAAATTTCATGTTCCCTTTTTCCATTTTGACATATGTATATAATTAAAAAATAAATAACTTTTTTCCTCTTTAGGGAATTTCCGGGAATTCCCTTTATTTTTCCTTATTTCAAATCCCTCTTGGATCCGATTCTAACGAATCCTTTGGAAATTCAATTAATAAGAAACCTTATTCTTTCGATTTATTTTATTGAATTTGTAGAAGCAAAAGAAAGAATAAAAAATGAAGAATAATTAAGTAGATTATCATATATTATATGTGGAAAGCTTTTTTTTTTAGTTCTACATTCCTTGCACTTATTATATATACTCTACTGACTTCTACTTCTATGGATATAGAATTAGAATTCGAATTAATTTATTAATATACTAACATAAATATATATATATATATAACAAACAGGTACAATATAGTAAATCGAGGTACCCATTCTATGACAACTATCAACTTTCCCTCTATTTTTGTGCCTTTAGTAGGCCTAGTATTTCCGGCAATTGCAATGGCTTCTTTATTTCTTCATGTTCAAAAAAACAAGATTGTTTAGATCCTGTGGTGTGGGCCAAATCTAATTTTTCAAGACTTAGACTTGAATAATAACACAGATATTTATTTAGCAGAATGGTCTAACACGTGATTTCTTCCGAACATAAAAGAAAGAGCCCTTATGCATGTGCATGTGGAAACATGACATTAGGGGGGTAGATGTTATTATTTTTGATCTAACTAGTTTCAAGTAAAGATTCACATCAGAATGGTACTAGTTGATGAGAGTTACATTGGAAACAAAAAGAATAAGGAAAGTCAAATTCATTTGGGATATTCTTTCAATTCAAATAAAATGCAACCCGATCCACTATGAATTGGCGATCAGAACGTATATGGATAGAACTTATAAGGGGATCTAGAAAAATTAGTAATTTCTGCTGGGCATTTATCCTTTTTTTAGGTTCATTAGGATTCTTATTGGTTGGAATTTCCAGCTATCTTGGTAGGAATTTGATATCTTTATTCCCCCCCCAGCAAAATTTTTTTTTTTTTCCACAAGGGATCGTGATGTCTTTCTATGGGATCGCAGGCCTCTTTATTAGCTCCTATTTGTGGTGTACAATTTCGTGGAATGTAGGTAGTGGTTATGATCGATTCGATAGAAAAGAAGGAAGAGTATGTATTTTTCGTTGGGGATTTCCTGGAAAAAATCGTCGCATCTTCCTCCGATTTCTTATAAAAGATATTCAGTCCATTAGAATAGAACTTAAGGAGGGTCTTTATACTCGTCGTGTCCTTTATCTGCAAATCAGAGGTCAGGGGGCCATTCCCTTGACTCGTACTGATGAGAAATTGACTCCACGAGAAATTGAACAAAAAGCTGCTGAATTAGCCTATTTCCTGCGTGTACCAATTGAATAAAGTATTTTGAAACGAATGCTTTCTTTCTCAGCTCGGAATAAAAAATAACTCTACAATCCTTTTTTTATACGGCGTACCTTAACGGAAATTAAATCAGAACACCCGTTCGGGTCAAAACAGACGTATAAAGGTATACAGAAAAACCAAAAGGGGAACTTTTTTTTTGTCTACAAATTTGTCTACAAAAAGGGGTCTTTTATTCGTATGGAAATTGACTCAACTCAATTCTCAATTCAATTGAGTAACAGTAATAAAAAAAGTAAAAAATCGAAATAATAATGGATTCATTCCATATATCAAATAAAAATAAATAACTTTCTTTAGGCCCAGTAGTTAGAATTGATAGGTTAGATACAATACAAAAAAATCATGTATTTTTTTTTTATTATTTATCAATCTTTCGTTTTATTTTTATTCTTTCTTTTGTTCTCTTTAATGATCAAAGAATTGGCTTTCTTATAATTATAACGAGAATTTTCTTATTCGAATTTTGTTTTGCCACCTATTTTTGATCATCACATTCAGACCCTCAATTCTTTATTTTGTGCTATGGGTAACTCGTGAAATTTTTCCAAAGATTTGATTGATATTCACGATTTTTTTATTTAGAAATTCGAATTCAGAGTGGATTCTTTATTCTTAAAATAGATTTTGTGTTTTTTCAAGATTCAAGGACTAATTACCAAATGAGAACAAAAAAAACGGAGAATAGATTCATAGATTCGATACTTTACTTTGTAATAGAGTAATAGAACTCATGTTTCATAGAAAGATTAGGTCGCATAGAGTCGACGAGCGCGAAGGGTTCGTTAACAATTTCTAGATGAAAAAAAATGGAAAAAAAGAGAGCATTTATTCCCTTTCTATATCTTGTATCCATAGTATTTTTACCCTGGTGGATCTCTCTATCATTTAAAAAAAGTCTGGAATCTTGGGTTATTAATTGGTGGAATATAAAGCAATCTGAAACTCTTTTGAATGATATTCAAGAAAGGAGTCTTCTAGAAAAATTCATAGAATTAGAGAAGCTCCGTTTGTTGGACGAAATAATAAAGGAATACCCGGAAAGACATCTACAAAAGCTTCGTATAGGAATCCACAATGAAACGATTCAATTGATCAAGATACACAATGAGGGTTGTATCCATATGATTTTGCACTTATCGACAAATATAATCTATTTCCTTATTCTAAGTGGGTATTCTATTCTTGGGAATAAAGAACTTATTCTTCTTAACTCTTGGGTTCAGGAATTCCTATATAACTTAAGCGACACAATAAAAGCTTTTTCTATTCTTTTATTAACCGATTTATGTATTGGATTTCATTCACCCCACGGTTGGGAACTAATGATTGGCTTTATCTACAAAGATTTTGGATTTGCACATAACGATCAAATTATATCTGGTCTTGTTTCCACTTTTCCAGTCATTCTAGATACAATTTTCAAATATGGGATTTTCCTTTATTTAAATCGTGTATCCCCATCACTTGTAGTGATTTATCATTCAATGAATGATTGAAAAGAAAAACGATATACGTATGTTAATCCAATCTTAATAAAGAATTATAAGGTTTCTTACTTCGTACATAATCAA